ATGGCACGAAATCCTTTTCATTTAGTTGAATTTAGACCGTGACCTTTAACAGGATCTATAGGAGCCCTCTTTTTAACTTCAGGGTTAGCAGGATGGTTCCACGGATATGGTTATGTAACTATGACTCTAGGTCTATTTCTTATTATAATAACAATAATTCAATGATGACGAGACGTTATCCGAGAAGCTACCTTTCAAGGTTTTCATACTATTCAAGTATCTAAGGGACTTCGATGGGGAATAATTTTATTTATTGTTTCAGAAGTTTGCTTTTTTTTTGCTTTCTTTTGAGCTTATTTCCATAGTAGCTTAGCACCTAGCCCAGAATTAGGATCATGTTGGCCTCCGGCGGGAATTACACCCTTGAATCCTTTTGAGGTTCCTTTATTAAACACAGGGGTTCTTCTCGCTTCTGGGGTAACTGTAACCTGAGCTCATCATAGTCTAATAGAAGGTGATAATTCCGGAGGATTACAAGCTCTAATTGCAACTGTAGCACTAGGTATTTATTTCACTTTTCTTCAGGGCGGAGAATATTATGAAGCTTCATTCACAATTGCAGACGGTGTATATGGATCAAGTTTTTTTGTGGCTACAGGATTTCACGGTCTTCATGTGCTGATTGGGACAACATTTTTGTTAATTTGTCTTGCTCGTGTTTGATTGCAGCACTTTTCTACCGGGCATCATTTTGGGTTCGAGGCGGCCGCCTGGTACTGACATTTTGTTGATGTTGTATGACTATTTTTATATCTTTCAATTTATTGATGAGGGTGTTAAATTTATAAAGTTCTAAAAATCTTAGATGACTGAGAAATAAGTGTTAGATTTTTAATCTAAAGACGGCAAATATGTGCCTCTAGGAATTAGCTGTATGACTTGATACTTTAAAGTAAAAGATTTGATTTGCATTCAGATAATAAGTTTTATAAACTTTCAGGTCAGTATAAAAAGCGAGAAATTTGCATTCGGTTTCGGCCCGTATCTTGGGGGTGTGAGTCCCTTTTTATATTAAATAAATGAAAGCCAAAAAGAGGTGCCTAGCTGTTAATTAGGAGAATGTAAGTTAAGTTTACTCATTTAGCCAACTCAATAAAGTACTACGCCGGATGAACGGAAATCATTGATGTTGATTAATATGGGATTGTAGGTTGTCTCTAGTACTGGAAATGCTAAGAAGATTTTTAAGTAGAATTGTTGCGTTAGTATTATCTATCGTCGTAATAACATTAGGATGGGCCCTAGCTAAACGAGCTATTAGAGACCGTGAAAAAAGGTCTCCTTTTGAGTGTGGATTTGACCCAATTAAATCAGCTCGGCTGCCTTTTTCCCTTCGATTCTTTTTATTAGCTATTATTTTTTTAATTTTTGATGTAGAAATTGTTCTTTTGTTTCCTATTTTGGCAAGAATAGTTAGAAGTTTTTCTCTCGGATTGATATTTGGAACTTTTATTTTTCTGATTATTCTCATTTTAGGTCTTTTTCATGAATGAAATGAGGGATCGTTAGACTGAGCTCAATAGAGAGAAAACTTGGAGTAAAACAGGGCTGCTAACTTTGTTTTGGGTAATTCGATTTTATCCTTTTTCTTATGTTTTCAAGACTTCCTTTTGGGTATATATTTTTATCGGTAATAGGAATTGGTACTTTACTTTCTGTTTCATCTATTCACTGATTAAGCATCTGGGCTGGGCTGGAAATCAACTTAATTGGGTTTTTACCTATATTAGTCTATCAGAAAAGTGTATCAGAAAGACAATCTGCTGTAAAGTATTTTATTATTCAGGCTCTGGGTTCCAGTTTCTTAATTTTTGGGAGTTTAATAGTATTTAATATATCTTTTACTTGAGATATATGTACCAAGATATATAATCCTAGAATCCTCGGCTTTATAATGTTGATCGGAGGATTATGCATTAAGCTAGGGTTGTTCCCCTTCCATTATTGACTACCTGGGGTAATGGCGGGTTTGTCGTGGATTTCCTGTCTATTGCTAACGACATGACAGAAATTCGCACCATTATTTTTGGCTCTTTGTTTATTGGAATTAAATCAATCGTACATGATAGCTTTTGTTTTCTGTATTATTAGAGCAGGATCTGCTCTGATTGGGGGATTTGGTGGTATAAATCAGACTCAGGTTCGAGCATTATTAGCATATTCATCAATTGGTCATCTCGGATGAATAACGTTTGCTATTCTTCACAGCGAATGAACAATAAAAATATACTTGAGAATTTATGTTTTAATTAGGATTTCATTGTTTATAAGACTTTGATATAGTGATTCTGGAAATATAAAAAATATTAATAATTTAAAGAGTTCTGGTTTTATGCAATTAAGGGTTATGTTCCTTTTATTATCATTAGGGGGGCTTCCCCCGCTATTAGGATTCATCTCTAAGTGACTAGTTATTGTCGCCGGGAGGAGAGGACCGTGAACACCTATAATTTTTGTGTTAATTTTAGGTTCATTAATGAGCTTATTTTATTACTTAAGTTTATTTTTTTCTGTGTTTTTAAGAAGCCAAAAAAAATACGGGTTAAATAAATTGAATGTAGATAATGGGGCTATAATTACAATTAATACCTTAAATGTTACAGGCGGCATTCTAATTTTAATAGTTAACTTACTCAGTTCAATATAGAATAATGCGTTGATTATTTTCTACAAATCACAAAGATATTGGGACATTGTATATCTTATTTGGAATATGGTCGGGGTTAGTCGGTACTGCCTTAAGACTCCTTATTCGGGCTGAATTAGGACAACCGGGGGCTTTACTGGGTGATGATCAACTATATAATGTAATTGTAACAGCACACGCTTTCGTTATAATTTTTTTTTTAGTAATGCCTATAATAATTGGGGGATTTGGAAATTGACTAGTCCCCTTAATACTAGGAGCTCCAGACATAGCTTTCCCGCGATTAAATAATATGAGATTTTGATTACTGCCTCCTGCTTTATTGTTATTGCTGTCATCGGCTGCTGTCGAAAGAGGTGCGGGAACAGGATGAACTGTATACCCTCCTTTAGCCGGAAATTTAGCGCATGCAGGAGGCTCTGTTGATTTAGCAATTTTTTCTCTGCATCTTGCGGGTGCTTCATCAATTTTAGGTGCTGTAAACTTTATTACAACTATCATTAATATGCGGTGACGAGGTATGCAGTTTGAACGGCTCCCTCTTTTTGTATGATCAGTAAAAATTACAGCCATTTTATTACTCTTATCACTACCAGTTTTGGCGGGAGCTATTACAATACTTTTAACCGATCGAAATTTTAATACTGCCTTTTTTGATCCCGCCGGAGGCGGGGATCCCATTTTATACCAGCATCTATTTTGATTCTTTGGTCATCCGGAGGTATATATTTTGATTTTACCTGGGTTCGGAATAATTTCTCATATTGTAAGTCACTACTCGGCCAAGAAAGAAACATTTGGTACTTTAGGAATAATTTATGCTATACTAGCTATTGGTGTTTTAGGTTTCATTGTATGAGCCCATCATATATTTACAGTTGGGATAGACGTAGATACACGAGCATATTTTACGGCTGCTACAATAATTATTGCGGTACCTACTGGGATTAAAGTATTTAGTTGACTTGCCACGATTCATGGGGCTAAAATCAAATATGAAACTCCAATACTATGAGCTTTAGGTTTTATTTTCCTGTTTACAGTAGGAGGCTTAACAGGTATTGTATTGTCAAACTCTTCCTTAGATATTATACTGCATGATACTTACTATGTTGTAGCTCATTTTCATTACGTCTTATCTATAGGAGCCGTATTTGCTTTATTTGGTGCATTTAATTATTGGTTTCCTTTGTTAAGGGGTGTAACATTACATAGCCGATGAACGAAAGCCCATTTTTATATCATATTTATTGGTGTAAATGTAACTTTTTTTCCACAGCATTTCTTAGGCCTAAGTGGAATACCGCGTCGATATTCAGATTATCCTGACTGCTATACAAAATGGAATGTTGTCTCATCAATTGGTTCAATGATTTCATTTGTGGCTGTGTTGTATTTTATGGTTATTGTTTGAGAAGCCCTAGTTTCCCAACGAAGTGTAATTTGAAGTACCCACCTAAGAACCGCTTTAGAATGAGATAATATTTTACCTGCTGATTTTCATAATGCCCCCGAAACGGGGGCATTAGTAGCTAATTAAAATTTTATATGATAAGCTTTTGAGATATGGGTCTATGAGGACAATTAGGATTCCAAGACGCAGCTTCACCTCTAATAGAAGAAGTGATTTTCTTTCATGATCATGCAATATTGATTTTGGTAATAATTATTAGGCTAGTCGGGTATGCCGCTTTATCTTTAATAGTAAATAAGTATACATGTCGCTCATTAGTGGAGGGACAAGAGATTGAAACTATTTGAACAATTATTCCAGCATTTATTTTGGTGTTTTTGGCCTTACCCTCTTTACGTTTATTATACCTATTAGACGAAATTGGGAATTGTAGGCTAACTGTAAAGAGAATTGGACATCAATGATATTGAAGTTATGAATATTCAGACTTTTCAGACATCGAGTTTGATTCATATATAATTCCAACGAACGAACTAGAACCCGGGGATTTTCGATTATTAGAAGTTGACCACCGAGTTGTTTTACCAACTCAAACTGATGTTCGTGTATTAGTAACTTCGGCAGATGTTATTCACTCGTGAACTGTGCCTTCATTAGGTGTAAAAGTGGATGCAATTCCAGGTCGATTAAATCAACTAGGATTTTTTATTAAATACCCCGGGGTATTTTACGGACAATGTTCAGAAATCTGCGGAGCAAACCATTCTTTTATACCTATTGTCGTAGAAGCCGTTCCGCTAAAAAACTTTATGGAGTGAATTATTAATGTATCAGATTAAAAAGTTAGTTAAATAATAATATAAGGTTGTCAGTCTTACGTTACTAATTAAATTTAGTACTTTTTACATGCCTCAATTATCCCCACTAAATTGAATTTTATTATTTATTTTTTTTTGAGCGGCTGTATTAACAATATCTATTTTAATTTGATGGTCAACTAAAATTTATTTTCGGGGGGAAAACCTAACCCCAACTAGTCTAAAAGAAAATAAATGAAATTGATAAAATAAGAATGCTTGTAGACATTTTCTCTTCTTTCGATGATAATAATCAGGTTTTTATATCATTATATATTTTAATATGACTTTTTTCTTTGGCCACAGTTGTTCTTTTTAGGTCATCATATTGAATTTTATCACCTGGCTGAGTAAGAATTATTAGAACGTTTAAAGATACTGCCTCATCTCAAGTTTTTCGTTCCTTTGGAGCGAGCATAGGAGGCTTTATTAATATTATTGCAGGTCTGTTTTTATTTTTAATTCTGATAAATTTAAGTGGATTGGTTCCTTATGTCTTTAGACCAACTAGACACTTAGTTATCTCTCTTTCACTGGGTATGCCTCTTTGACTTTCGTTAATTATTTCTGCAATCTTTTTTAGCCCCGGTGCTGTAGTTGCGGGACTACTTCCAATGGGGGCTCCTGGCCCCTTAAATCCCTTTTTAGTAGTTATTGAAACAGTAAGTATTATGGTGCGTCCTATTACTTTATCTGTTCGACTAACAGCAAATATAAGAGCAGGCCATATCGTTTTAACATTAATTGGGAACTATTTAACAGCAAGAATCTTTATATCATCTATTTTTTCTATGTTTCTTTTACTATCTATTCAAGTTTTATACACAATTTTTGAATTTGGTATTGGCTTAATTCAGGCATATATTTTTTGTTTATTAATTACTCTATATTCAGACGAACATTCCCATTAATCGTATCAGTACAAAATACTAAATATTAGAATTAATTGTAAAAGAACTTGTGTTCATTTTTGGGGTATGAACCCAACAGCTTACCGTTAGCTTATTTTACAGTATAACATGGGTTTGTTGGGAAGATTTAACTCCGTTAACAGATCTACAGTCTGCCGCTTCTTACTCAGCCACCAAACAAATACACACCAGGAAATACCTCCTTTCTCGATTTTGCAGGTCGATGTTTTATGTAAACTATGGCGGGCAAGGTTTAAAGATATGTCTTTATATTAAGCTTTGAAGGCTTATAGTTTTAATTAACTTAAAACCTTACCAGGAGGCTCTGAACCTCTCCTAAGAAATCAAAATTCTTTGTGCCCTTACACCGCTTTGTAACTCTGGTATCTTTTTTAAAGTTTTTAATCCTCTTACTTGGAAGGCAAGTGTACTGTATCATACTCAAAAGATTATTTCTAATAAATAGCTTTATTCCTTTAGAATGAAAATCTAACGTGCCAATTTACACCACAGAAACTTCCTCTCATTTATATAAAAATTAAACGAATACTTAGTATTAATTACTAGGGCAGTAATCAGACTCTCTCTCTAAAAATAAATAGGCTTGGCTCTGACTTATTGATATAGCAAGTACTAAAGAATACACATGGTTTTTATTGAAAGAGGCGAGGTAAAAAGGATTACAATTTAGATAAATAATTTAGATTAGTATTCTTTTTTAAAGTATTATAGATATAAAAAATGCTTTGAAAAGTCCCGCTAACACCAGTGTTGAAGGTTAATAAAAAGTGAAAACTTGAATTAGTTTAGTACGTCAAAATCTGGTTAACTTGGTGCCAGCATCCGCGGTTAGACCAAGAGATTAAGTTATATTTTAAGGTAAAAAGACAGTTAGGTATAAATAATTTCATAGTTTATTGATCATTTATAGAAAAGTAAAATTTGTATATAAATAGTTAATTTAGTCATAACTAATTTACTGAAGCTGTGATAGTCTTGAGGGAAACTGGGATTAGATACCCCATTATTCTTGACTGTAAATCAATTAAATTTACCAGAGTACTACGAATGTCAAATAAAAATTTAAAACTCAAAGGGCTTGGCGGTGTTTTAGACCCATCAGGGGAACCTGTCCCGTAATCGACAATCCACGCTAGACCTAACCCTATTTTGTACTCAGTTTGTATACCGTCGTCGTCAGGTAACTTTTAAAAAATCAGAAGTTAGCAATAAAAATTTTCGTAAATTAAAACGTCAGATCAAGGTGCAGCTAATAAAAGGGAGAGGATGGGTTACAATTATTTTATTCATAATTACGAAAAACTATATGAAAATATAATTAGAAGGAGGACTTGAAAGTAAAATAAAATATATAAGCAATTTGAATATGGCTCTGAAACGTGCACACATCGCCCGTCGCTCTCGTTGAAAAATGAGATAAGTCGTAACATAGCAGAGGTAATGGAAATTGTCTCTAGATGAAAAACATAGTATAATTTTAATACATTTCATTTACACTGAAAATATACTTAAATAGTGAGTTGTTTTTGATAAGATACTAAGGTATAAATACTAGTTTTTTGATTTAAGATTTTTAAAACATTTTAAAAATTAGTAAAGGAGATTAAAACTTATTTTATCATACCCTAGAAAAAGTACTGTGAAGGAATATAAATAAATTATATATAAGAAAAAACTAAAATTTGTACCTTTTGCATCATGGTTTAACTAGATATTTATTTTATATTTAAATGTCTCGAAATCTAATGAGCTATTTTTATTCAATATATTAGAAAATAGGGATTAATTGTAGCAAAAATTTTCCTAGAAATAAAAATAGAAATGAAATTTTATTCGTATTAGATGATAGCTAGTTCTTCTAAAAGGTATATAAGTACTTTAGATTAATTTTATTTTTATAACAACAAAATAAAACAAACTTTAATCTGGTTAAGTTTTTGAGGATAAGCTCGAAAATTGTGTATCATATTTGCATATTATTTTTATTAAAATTTAAGCTTGAAAATAGCTACAATTTTGATTTTGTTACAATTTCATTGAACATATAAAAAAAGAATTGATTTGCTAAATAATAAATGAAGAAAACTTTAAAGCTAAAAAAAGTTGAACTTATGTTAAAATGAGTATTAATTAATTTATAAATCTTTAACATCATATAGTTTAAAGCTAATGCTGCTATATTAACTTTAAATCATAAAAAGGAACTCGGCAAATACACACTCTGCCTGTTTAGCAAAAACATGGCTCCTTGTCAAAAGTAAATAGGGAGTCGGACCTGCCCAGTGAATTTTTTAAACGGCCGCGGTACTCTGACCGTGCAAAGGTAGCATAATCATTTGCCTTATAATTGAAGGCTAGTATGAATGGTTTGACAAGAATGTAGCTGTCTCTTTGTGATTTAACAGAACTTTATTTTCAGGTGAAGAAGCCTGTATTAAATTAAAAGACAAGAAGACCCTATCGAGCTTAAAAGAAGTCAGTAGACTAATAAGTTAATATATATATAAAAAATTGGCTACTGAAAATTTTAGTTGGGGCGACTGAGGAACAAAAAAAGCTTCCTTTATTATTAAAGACGTACAAGTGTTGATCCAAAGCATTTTGATTAAAGGAATTAGTTACCGTAGGGATAACAGCATTATCTTTTTTAAGAGTTCTTATCGAAAAAAAGGTTTGTGACCTCGATGTTGGACCAGAATATCCTAAAGATGCAGCAGTCTTTAAGGGTTGGTCTGTTCGACCATTAAAATTCTACGTGATCTGAGTTCAGACCGGCGTGAGCCAGGTCAGTTTCTATCTTTAATTTTTAAAATGAACTTAGTACGAAAGGACCAGTTTATTGTAATATTATTACTAAAAATGATATTATATAATATATATTTCAAATCAAATTAGCAAAAATAAATGCAATTGATTTAGGATCAATAGATACAGGCGGAATTCCTTTATTTGATACTTAATACTATAAAGGTGGCAGATGAAGTGCATTAGGTTTAAGCCCTAAATATAAAGGCGGAATTTCTTTTCTTTATAATGTATATTTCTATTATTTCATCAGTACTCTCCTATATTTGTATTTTACTAGCAGTCGCCTTTTTTACTCTTTTAGAACGTAAAGGTCTCAGATATATTCAGCTTCGGAAAGGTCCTAATAAAGTAGGGTTGAGGGGGCTTCCCCAGCCTATTGCAGATGCTGCTAAATTATTAACAAAAGAAATTGCAAAACCAACAATAGCAAATTATTCACCCTATTTTGTAGCTCCTGTCTTTAGCTTTATTTTAGCTCTTTTGTTATGGCAGCTATACCCCAGGTTATACTCTTGTTCATATTTCAAGTGGGGCATTCTATTTTTCTTGTGTGTATCCGGCATAAATGTCTATGGAACTTTACTGGCCGGATGAGCCTCTAACTCTAAATATGCCCTTTTGGGCAGACTACGTGCAATTGCACAAACAATTTCCTATGAAGTTAGAATGGCGCTAGTTCTCTTGTTTCCGCTGTTTTTAGTTGGAACCTTTAATTTTATTGAAATTAAAGAATCTCAAGAATTTATTTGACTTGCTTTTTTAATAATTCCTGTGTCCTTTATGTGATTTGTTACCTGTGTTGCTGAAACTAATCGAGCTCCATTTGATTTTGCAGAAGGTGAATCTGAGTTAGTTTCTGGTTTTAATATTGAATATGGGGCCGCCGGCTTTGCACTTATTTTTCTTGCTGAATATGCTAATATTCTAGTTATGAGTCTATTTTCTTCGCTACTTTTCTTTGGGGGCAGTTCTCTAATTTTTACGGAGAGGGATTTAGGTTTTATGCTAAAAGTGCTATTCTTTGCTTTTGCCTTTATTTGAGTTCGAGGAAGGTACCCCCGGTTTCGTTATGACTTATTAATAGGACTCACTTGAAAGGGGTTTTTACCAGCTTCGCTATCCTTCTTGTTATTAATTACTATTCTAGCTTCTTGTATCTACTATTAACCATAAAACGAAATTGTAGTTTAATTTAAAATATTAGCATTGGAAGCTAAAGCTTGGGTATTAGTCCCACATTTCGAAATGAGCGCTTTAATCATCTTTAGTATAACTTTATCTACGCTTTTAATACTACCTCTGATAACACAGCCATTAAGCCTTGGACTGGTTATTATAATATCAACTTTATTTATGTGTTTTATTAGTGCTATTACTTTATCCTCATGATATGGTTATATTTTATTTCTAATTTATGTAGGTGGCCTCCTGGTAATATTTGCTTATGTAGCGGCCCTATCTCCCAATGTTCTTTTTGGGAAGGGGACTCCAATATTGTGCTTTTTTCTCTTAGTTCTTCCTTTAGCAACAATTTTTTATTTTTATCCGTTAGTTGATTTGTCTTCTATTGACTATCTTCACACTTTTAGAGAATTAAAGTTTTTAAAAATATATGGAATTGAAATAGTATCTCCCCAAATGATTTCTATTTTAATTGGGCTAGCAATTATTCTTTTAATTAACCTAATCGTGGTTGTAAAAATTTGTTATTATCAACATGCTTCTCTCCGCCCGTTTAACGATTAAGTAATGCGAAGTCCTATTCGAAAAGTACATCCTATCCTTAAAATTATAAATGGGGCATTAGTTGACTTGCCCGCCCCTTTAAATCTATCTGTTTGATGAAACTTTGGTTCCTTATTAGGTTTATGTTTAGGAATTCAAATCGTAACTGGTTTATTTTTAGCCATACACTATACAGCTCATGTAGACCTTGCTTTCAGGTCAGTAATTCATATCAGCCGAGATGTCACATATGGCTGATTACTACGAGCGCTGCATGCTAACGGGGCATCCTGATTTTTTATTTGTATCTATTTACATATTGGACGCGGAATATATTACGCATCTTATGTAAACGTTCACACATGAAATATTGGTGTAATTCTTTTATTTTTAACAATAGGAACGGCTTTTTTAGGTTATGTTTTACCCTGGGGTCAAATGTCTTTCTGAGGAGCGACTGTTATTACAAATTTACTCTCTGCCGTTCCCTATATCGGAAAAATGCTAGTTGAATGAGTATGAGGTGGTTTTGCAATTGATAATGCAACACTAACTCGGTTTTATGCTCTTCATTTTCTATTGCCTTTTGTAATCACAGCCCTTGCAGTTCTTCACTTATTATTTTTACATGAAACAGGATCAAATAACCCTCTCGGACTAAACAGAAACGGAGAAAAGGTTCCATTTCATTCATACTATACGTTTAAAGACTTAGTCGGGTTTGTTTTGGTTCTTTTTTTATTGAGAATATTAGCTCTTTTCTCACCCCAACTTTTAACCGATCCTGAAAATTTTATTCCGGCAAACCCGTTAGTTACTCCTGTACACATTCAGCCAGAGTGGTATTTTCTATTTGCCTACGCTATCTTACGTTCTATCCCTAATAAATTGGGAGGAGTAATCGGCTTAGTAGGATCTATTCTCATTTTGTTTATTTTACCCCTTATTCATTTAGCTAAATTTCGATCTATAGCATTCTATCCTTTAAATCAAATTTTATTTTGATGATTTACCGGAATTTTTTTAATTTTAACGTGAATTGGAAGTTGTCCAGTAGAAGCTCCATACGAACAAATCGGCCAAGTTTTTACCGTATTATATTTTGTTTACTTTATTATTAACCCCTTGGTCCAAGCTATATGGGATAAAGTTTTAGATTATTAATACAACGAAGTTATTGCCTGGGGAAAATTTGTCTTGAAAACAAATTCGAAGTGTTCAATTCACTTAGTAACTTAGCAATAAGAGATAATACTCACTTTTGGCTTACAAGACCAATGCTCTTTTTAAGCTATTATTGCGGTCTATTGTTAATAAGAAATGAGAACATTTTATTTAAGTTTACTTAGAATACTCGGCATTTTTATAGCATTATTAGCTTTATCGCTACAATATAAGCACTTACTAAGTATTTTATTGAGGTTGGAAGCTATTACAATAAATTTATTTATTATGCTTTTTGCCTTGTCGACAAATGTTACCTACAGCGGAGAAACTTCTTTAATTTTAATTACCCTAGGGGCTTGCGAAGCCAGATTAGGACTAGCTATTTTAGTTGCAGTTATTCGGGCTGAAGGAAATGACTACGTTTCAAGTTTTTCTCTGCATAAATGTTAGGTTTATTATTTTTTAGTTTTACTTTATTACTTATTCCCTCTGGAAAGTGGTCCTGATACTTGAAAATATGATCTTTAGCTCTCGGAAGCTTGATTTCTATTTTTCACCTTTTCAACCCCTTTTTTAGTTACGAAGCTATTAATTCATTGGTAGCCTACGATTCCATATCAACTATTTTAGTATCGCTCACCTTGTGAATTTCGTTAATAATAATAATGGCAAGACAAACTAGAGTGAAAATTTCTAAAAATAATTATTCAATGTTTTCTATATTTATTTTACTTCTAAATCTAATCCTGGTTTTAACGTTTTTATGCTCAAGAAGCCTTCTTTTCTACTTTTTATTCGAAGCTTCATTAATCCCGACATTATTACTTATTTTAGGCTGAGGTTACCAACCCGAACGGCTCCAAGCTGGCATATATATAATAATTTATACTGTTGCTGCCTCGCTACCCCTCCTTTTTACCATTCTCTGAACTGCTCAGGAACTCTCCTCAGGGGAAATATTAATAATTAGAAGACTACGTCTTCATATATACAGAACAAGTTGTTTATGGGCTTGAAATTTTTTAACTCTTTTATGTTTTACTGCTTTTTTAGTAAAATTACCGATATTTACTGTACATTTATGATTGCCTAAAGCTCATGTTGAGGCTCCTGTCGCCGGGTCTATGATCTTAGCAGCTATTTTACTAAAGTTAGGAGGCTACGGTATCCTTCGAATTTATCAATATTTTAACTTTATCTCCTCGGAAGCATGTGTTATTATTTTTTCATTAGCTATTTGGGGAGGAGTAATGACTAGAATTATCTGCTTTCGACAAATCGATTTAAAATCATTGATTGCCTATTCTTCCATTGGTCACATGTCCCTAATACTTGCGGGAGCCTTTTCAAATACGTCCTGGGGCTGAAGAGGAGCTCTTGTCCTTATACTATCTCATGGCTTTTGTTCTTCTGCTTTATTCGCATTAGCAAACTACACCTACGAAAAAACACATACGCGAAGTTTATTTTTAAGCAAAGGAATACTTATACTTCTTCCAGTTTTAGCAATATGATGATTTCTATTTTGTATTATAAATATGGCTGCTCCTCCAAGTATTAATCTCTTAGGGGAAATTATAATCTTTCCCTCTACGATTTTTAGTTCGAAATACTATATGATTTCGTTAGGCCTTATGAGATTTTTAGCTGCATTATATAGAATATATCTTTACACAAGCATCCAGCACGGAGGTAGTCCAAAGTTTATTAAACCCTTTAACGATTTTAAAGCTTCTGGATTTTTATTATTTTTATTACACTGGATCCCCGGTAATTTTTTTATTTTGAAAAGAGACTTAATTTCAATATGAATTTAGTTAAGGTTAAGTTAGTTTAAACTAAAAACATCAAATTGTGGATTTGAGAATGAAATTTGTTTCACTTAACCAATGTATATCAACTTAAAATCTTCTTCTATTAGTTCCATATTTCTATTAACGTATAGCATTTTACTCTTTCCAATTACAATAATATTTATTATACTAAATCAAAATATTATTCTAGAATGATCTATTTTTCAAATAAGTTCCTGTAGTATAACTTTTATGTTTATTTTAGATCCAATTAGCCTTAGGTTTAGCAATGTAGTTTGTTTAATTTCTGGCTGTGTTATACTTTTTTCATCCAGCTACATATCTCACGACCCATTCATAAAACGATTTGTTTGACTAGTTATATTATTTGTTTTGTCTATAAATCTTTTAGTATTTATTCCCAGTCTGCCTGCTTTACTCCTCGGATGAGATGGTCTAGGTATTGTCTCATTTGCTCTCGTTATTTATTATCAGAACATAAAATCTTTAGGCGCAGGTATAGTTACGGTCCTAGCTAATCGGATTGGGGATGTTATAATTCTTATCTCTATTGGGCTGCTAGTTTTACAAGGGCATTGATCAATTCTTTCGATATGAGATTACTATCTGACAACATGAACAGCCCTTGCAGTTACTTTAGCAGCAATAACTAAAAGGGCCCAAATTCCCTTCTCTAGGTGGTTGCCGGCGGCTATAGCCGCCCCCACCCCGGTATCAGCTCTAGTACACTCTTCAACACTGGTAACGGCCGGTGTATTTCTCATTATTCGTTTTTTCCCGTTTCTTGACACAGTTCCTGGGTTTAAATCTGGCCTTCTATTTATTTCTGTTTTAACTCTACTTATAGCAGGCATTGGGGCAAACTACGAAAATGATTTAAAGAAAATTATTGCATTGTCAACCCTAAGGCAACTAGGAGTTATAATAATAAGGCTAGGTTTCGGATCACCCTATTTAGCCCTGTTTCACTTATATACCCATGCTCTTTTTAAAGCCCTGCTCTTTCTCTGCGCAGGTATATTTATTCACAACAGATCTAACACCCAAGATATTCGTCATATAGGTTTACTATTCTCTCAAGCACCCCTTACTACAACCTGTATAAATATTGCTAACTTATCTCTTTGTGGGGCCCCCTTTCTAAGAGGGTTTTATTCTAAAGACTTAATTTTAGAAATATCTCTTAGAAACCCAACTAACTTCCTGATAGTACTTTTAATTTTTCTGGCTACAGGTATAACTGCGGCATATTCTTTTCGCCTCTCATTCTGTTCTTTATGAGGCCACCTTAAAGGACCATCTCATCACGAAAAACAAGAACTGGATCCCTATGTTAACAGAGCAACTACAATCTTGAGATTAGCTGCTCTTGTAGCCGGATTTAGCCTTCAAAACATCTTCCTCGATTTCAATCCCCTTCCGTTTATTTTACCCCTTTATTTAAAAATATTAACTATATTTGTTATTTTTTTAGGCCTTTTCATTGCCTTTATTGCCTGAGATACCCAGCACAATGAAAATACTACCAATAAGATTAAATACTTTTTTTCAACTATATGATTTTTAGTTCCTATTTCAACACAACCTCTTACTAAGTTTTCTATACTTCTAGGGACTAATATCATAAAATCAATTGACATAGGGTGATTAGAAATCTTAGGGGGTCAAGGAAGTGCCTTTATCACATCAACTATATCTACAAAAAACCAGAGTATTCAAATTAAGTCCTTTAATTTTTTTATTGCATTAATTCTATTCATAGTCTTTGTTCTCTGTATAATATTATTTACTACCTAGCATTGATAGCTTAAATATAGAGCATAGCATTGAAGATGCTAAGGCGGCAATCTTTGCCTCAAAGCA